TTCAAGTCTTTCAAAAAGACTTTCTTAATATCGAAATATAAAATATATATATGGAAATAAATTGCGTCCAATAGGATTTGAACCTATACCAAAGGTTTAGAAGACCTCTGTCCTATCCATTAGACAATGGACGCTTTTCATTGATATTATTTAAAATTTTATATTCTATATTCAATGATGAATAAATTATAATTAGAGTCTATTATTAGAGTATATATAAATAATATATATATTTATAGTTAAGTTATAAGATATATAGATATAGCGGGTAGCGGGAATCGAACCCGCATCGTTAGCTTGGAAGGCTAGGGGTTATAGTCGACGTCGATTCAGCATTTTGAACGTCTCTAATTCAAAACCGAACATGAAACTTTGGTTTCATTCGGCTCCTTTATGGAAGATGTAAAAATTCCTAGATCTAAGATGTGAATTAAATTACAAAAAATTATATCCATAACACCTATGTCAGCTCTTTGTTTGAATACATTCAAACAGATTCGCTTTCTAGATGATCCCTCTAGAAAAAAAGATGATTATGACAACCTTTCTAGTTACTTCGTTCTATATTTCTATTTGAAAGGATCCTGAGGAAAAAGGTTTTGTTTCCTTTGTTTCCACCGAGCTAAAATAATATGTCGATAACTCTAGTAAACTAAAGTCATCCTTTAATAGCTATACTATTTTGCTTCTATTTTTTTCTACAAATAAAAAAAAATTGGAAGATTTAGTTACGATTAGAAATCTACTTTTCTATCTCCATCCATGGATCCTTTACTAATACTCAGTCAATTGGAAGTATTGATCCAATTGAATAATTATGTTTCGCAATTTCATAAACCAATTTAAAATTTTTTAAGTAATCCTTGGATCCAAATCACGATAATTTATATTTTTCCTCCAATATGTCATTGAGAGGTAAAGGATTAAATCCTTTTAAGAAATAAAGTTTTTTATCGGAATATGAATCAAACCGAAAAGACCCCTTAACTTTTTAAGGGGGTTACTCGAACGAATCACACTTTTACCACTAAACTATACCCGCTACAATGCGATTATTATATACAAAGGGCCTTTTGTCGAACAGGGATAATTTGGGCTAATCAAGACAGGATCATAAAAGAATCATGAAAATGAGAGTGTTGACGTTTTTCGTGGGGATTCAAAAATTGAAAAAAAAAATTCATAAAAATAAAAAAGGAATAAATAAAAAAATAATAAGAAATGACGTATTGATGTTATATTCTTTTATCTAATAATAAGAATGAAAACAGCCCTTTGTCTTTTTGTTGTTGCTTTAATAGCAACCCCCCCTTTTTTATTAGAGAAACCGTAGGATTCGTTGGAACAAAAAAAGGCCCGGCTAGGTACTTACCAGGCCAGGCCACGGGAATAAAAAAGGCCCTTTCGAACAAAATCAAAGCAAAGGGGTCTTCTTTCTTTTTTTTCTATTGAATCTTTCGATCCCTTACTTGAACTAACTGTAATTGCTAATAAAAGTTGTAGATAGAATATAGATAAGATAAAGAAAGAGAAAGAAATACTTTTTAAATCCTTATTTCATGTGTAATATAACATAGTAATTATCTTTTTCAATTGGGAGAGATGGCTGAGTGGACTAAAGCGGCGGATTGCTAATCCGTTGTACGAGTTATTCGTACCGAGGGTTCGAATCCCTCTCTTTCCGTTTTTGTTGATGACTTAATATTTGATTTCTCTTTCAAATTTCGCCAATCCTTTTTAATGTTTCCTGGTTAACCATGTGGAATAGATAAAAAATCCTAAGAAAATTTAAAAATCAAGCAATGAAAATGAAAACTCCCTTTTTTATTCTTCACGTCCAGGATTACGCCCCGGATCATTAGATAGGAATCCAAAGATAAATAGAGAAACAAAGAATATCACTACTGTGTAAACGAAAAGTTTGAGAGTAAGCATTACACAATCTCCAAGATCTTTTTTTGGAAAAAAAAAATGAGAAAAGAGAATAGATCCTCCATTACCAAAAATTTATTTCATACCTCCAATTAGATATTGTGGGGGATCCTAACCTTAACCTTATATATAGGGTCTTTCAAAAGGGCAGAATGGAGAATCCGGGGTGAGCCAGATTTGGATTTCTCGAAGCTATCCAACCAAGACTTTCAGACTTTCAATGTTTGAATCGAAGGTTTATAGTATAAGACTAATAAAGCATTAATTTTCTAGAATAATATTAAGGATCTCATCGAAAACTTACAGCAGCTTGCCAAACGAAGGCTAAGAGAAAAAAGAACAAAGGTATGACTGGCATAAGATCTACGATTGGATTCAAAAAAGCGTAGGCCTCGGGCAATTTGGCGAAGAAAAGACTACTCGAATAAAAGGCATAATTAAGACAAATGCAGATCAAACTAAATATATTAAGCATAACAGGCGTTTTGTTCTTGGAGATAATTGCATTTTGATTGAGTTAATGATATAAGGAAAATGAAGTAAAGTAAGGTAGACAAAAATCCTTCTTTTTCTTTGAACCCACCCAATCAAAAATTCCCCAATTCTCAAACAAAGGAGAATAGAAGAAATAATACTTTCATAGAATATCTTAATTAAATTATATGTAATGATCAATGAATTCGGCTGAATTCTATATCTACACGCGTAAAAATCCTAGCAAGAATCTATAAAAATTTTATATATAAAATTGCCCTGTAATTGACCAAGACCCAATACTAATATTATTCTTTATTAGTATAGAATGGAAGTATAGATGGGGCGTGGCCAAGTGGTAAGGCAACGGGTTTTGGTCCCGGTATTCGGAGGTTCGAATCCTTTCGTCCCAGGTAGATACATTGTATCAGAGTAAAAGTTTATTTTGAAAGTAACGTTATGTTTAAATGCCTAATATTGGATAGAATGTCATTCTTGTTTCTTTTATAATTTTGAATGATTCTTTTATGAATCATATCTTTGTTTTTCACAACATACAGATATTACTAAATAGATTTGTTTGTCATCAAGATATGATGGTAACATAGGTCACACCCTAGTTGAATTCAACTAATTAAAAAATAAAGTATGGCCAGATTTTTCATCATATGATATGTTCATTCCCTTCATATTGAAGGGGTTTAGAGCTACTTAATTTGAAGAAAAAACCTTACGTCTCATATCTTTTTAAATTTTCAACGATACATTTTATTTTGAATTACACTAATAAAGAGCACTTCTTTCCTATATCCTATATCTTATTCTTTATCCATTCAAATTAAACTTAAAAAAATGGGGTAGCCAAATTATTAGGATCTCTTTATTCTAAACAAGAGGAGGGTTATTACATTCAATTAATGGGATTAAGTCTCTTAAGACAAGACTGGGTTTGGGTAAACTAAAAAATTAGGAGCAAGCGCCTAATCTGGACTTGTTTGTCTTTGTCCCTAGAGAGTATCCTTTCCCCAAAAGGTATCCTTTTTTATTTTTGTTCTGATTCAGCATTCCCAGAGCGTCGTGGGATAGATAGTTCTTAATTAGTAACAGTAACAGGAGGTCTTATTTGAAATATATGTATATCTGTGTATGTCCGAATCTCATTAATAACGAATCAAGTTACATATGTAACGGATCCATAATAAAGACTGTAGTTCAGTCTATCTCATAGGTACGAAAAACCCCTAATTCGTTCATCTTATCTTATTAATAAAATTCGAATCGAAAGAACAAGTACTTAAATATTCTCTTTGATCGGTCTTTTTTATCTATCTCACACAAAAAAATAAAATGGGGTTTTTTTTTGTCAATCCATTTATCTGCTTTAAATCGTTGATGGTTCAATTCGAAAAGAAACAGATATTTTTTTAATAAAAAGTAAAGTTAAAGTGTTGCATTCATACAATAACATACAATAATAGGTGGGATCTTGCTAAGATTGCTTCAAAAAATTTTTTGCCATCTTTGTATAGAAGAATTTGTATAGAAGAAAAAAGGGTAAAGATTAATATGTTTATGTATCGACGGAACCAATGACTATTCATGATTCCATAATTGAATCAATTCCATATGGGGTTCCAAATTAGAGGAATTTTTTGTTATGGTAAAACTTCGTTTGAAACGCTGTGGTAGAAAGCAACGTGCGACTTGAAGGACACGATCCGTTGTGGATTTTTATTCTTACATCCGCCATCTTTTCTATGAATGAAGGTGCTCTTGACCCGACATCTGTTCTGTTTTCACTAGAATCCTTTTTTTGTTAGGTTGTAATGAATATAGTACATGATGGAGCTCGGGTAGAAAGTATGGATTCATCTTTCAGGGGGCAAGAATCTAGGGTTAATATCAATCAATAAATTGGAACAACTTTGTAAGTATATCATATATATCAATATAGAAATTGAAAGGATCCGATTCAGTCAAGTTTTTAATTCAAAAGTAAAATTTGTTGAAATTGAGAAAAGTCTTTCGATTCAAAGTGTATCACGCGGGAATCGAGCGTTTATATGATTCTTTGATAGAAAGAAATCACAAAAGGGGTATGTTGCTGCCGTTTTGTAAGGATTAAGAAGCACCGAAGTAATGTCTAAACCCACTGATTTAAAACAAAAAAAGGATCCCAGAACAAGGAAACACCGTTTTTCAATTGTCTCAATAACTGGATAATAATAAAGATTAAATGAGACAAGCAAGAGGGGGTTAAAGACCATTCAAAAAATGAAATAAATTGCCTAAAGATTTTTTTCTTTTAAGCTCTTTGAGAATTATCCAACTTGAGTTATGGGCACAAATGATTTTTATTTTTTCAGGAAGGAGGAAGAAAAAAATGAGTTAAATCCCATTCTAATTTATTTTATCAACTCCTTTGCCAGAAATTAGAATTCTATACGTAGACAAAACTCCAAATCATTTTTTTCTCGAGCCGTACGAGGAGAAAACTTCCTATACGTTTCTAGGGGGGGTCTTGTTCATTTACTTAGATCTATCCCAATGAGCCGTCTATCGAATCGTTGCAATTGATGTTCGATCCCGAAGAGAAGGAAGAGATCTTCGGAACGTAGGTTTTTATGATCCGATAAAGAATCAAAGTTATTTAAACGTTCCTGTTATTCTATATTTCCTTGAAAAGGGCGCTCAGCCCACAGGAACTGTTCGGGATCTTTTAAAAAAGGCAGAGGTTTTTAAGTAACTTGGTCCTAATCAAACAAAATTTAATTAAGGAAATAAATAAATATAAAGGGATAGTAATTCTTATATAAATTTTTGTATTTATATATATACTTTTTTCCTTTTTTGGATTCTACTCATATCTATTTTTCATTGCTTCTATAAAATCTCATGTTCTAGAACGACAAAACTCGAGTTGCTTGATCCTATAAATATAAAATTCTGGGAGTTCCTTCAATTGGTCGGTTTTCGTTGAATACTAATAAGTAATAACCAAGGAATCCTCCCTTTTTTATTCTAGTTACTTATTATTGATTCAATCTGATATTTTTTTCTACTTGGTATTTTTATTCCTCTATCTAAACTTTTTTCAGCTATGTAGTGCCAATCCAACACAAGCCCTTTTTTTAATAGTATTGAAAAAAATTCCATTTAGATTTATTTTGTTTTTCCGTTGTATTATTTTCTCAACATTTATATTGACAACAGTGTATCGAACAAATATAATTCATCGTGATAAGTCGATAAATTTATTTTTGTCCGAGCGGTTTGATTTTTACCTTATATTATTCAAATGATGGGATTCCTTGAATTCTCTTTGATATAATAAGAATAGGGGTTTTGATTTAAAAGTCGATAACATAAGAACGAAGAGGTGGTCTATAAATTTTGACATTTATCTATCTTTTTTTTATTGTATTTACATAAATTCGGGTTGCTAACTCAACGGTAGAGTACTCGGCTTTTAAGTGCGGCTAGGATCTTTTACACATTTGGATGAAGCGAGGGATTCGTCCATACCATCGGTAAAGTTTGGAAGACCACGACTGATCCTGAAAGGGAATGAATGGAAAAAATAGCATGTCGGATCAACGAAGAGTTCTGAGAATATTTCATTCTTTCCGAATCGGTACAAACCGTTGTGTTCTTTTTTGAAACGGAACAAAATGAATTCAATTTCAAGTTGGGTCGGATGAATAAATGGATATAGAGCCCTAATGGCTTCAATTTATTTATTTATTGAATATATGATATGATTATTGATTATAGGGAAAAAGCAACGAGCTTCTGTTCTTAATTTGAACGATTACCCGATCTGATTAAACGTTAAAAATGTATTAGTGCCTGATACGGGAAGGGATTATCCCATGAACGAATTCTTTATATTTTAATGAATCCTAACTATTGACATTTTCCATTATGGAATAGAAATGTGTGTGTAGAAGAAACAGTATATTGATAAAAAAATTCCAAAATCAAAAGAGCGATTAGGTTGAAAAAATAAAGGATTTCTAAGTCTTTTGTTATCCTATAACGAACATAAACTTATTCGTTTAAATGTAAAAGAGAGGATAGATAATCCATTGATAAGTTTACCTGTATCCCCGAGGTATCTATTCGTTTATTACTCGAATACCTCGTTTTGACTGTATCGCACTATGTTTCATTGATAACCCCCAAAATCCTCTACCTTTAGTTCAACTATAATTTCAAATGGAAGAATTCCAAAGATATTTAAAGCTAAATAGATCTCAACAACACTACTTCTTATATCCACTTATCTTTCAGGAGTATATTTATGCACTTGCGCATGATCATGGTTTAAATAGAAATAGATCCGTTTTGTTGGAAAATGCAGGTTCTAATAAGTTCAGCTTACTAATTGTGAAACGTGCAATTGAGCGAATGTATCAGTATGAACAGAATCATTTGATTCTTTTTGCTAATGATTTTACCCAAAATACCTTTTTTGGGCGCAACAAAAATTTTAATTTTCAAATGATATCAGAAGGATTTGCAGTCATTGTAGAAATTCCGTTTTATCTCCGATTATTATCTTCGCTAGAAAGGAAAGGAATAGTTAAATCTCATAATTTACGATCAATTCATTCAATATTCCCTTTTTTAGAGGACAAATTTTCACATTTAATTTATGTGTTAGAGATACTAATACCCTACCCAGTCCATCTGGAAATATTAGTTCAAACTCTTCGCTACTGGGTAAAAGACGCTTCTTCTTTACATTTATTAAGATTCTTTCTCCACGAGTATCGTATTTGGAATACTCCAAATAAAGCCAGTTCTTGTTTTTCAAAAAGAAATCAAAGGTTTTTCTTCGTCCTATATAATTCTCATCTATGTGAATACGAATCCATCTTCGTCTTTCTTCGTAACAAATCTTCTCATTTATGCTCAACGTCTTTTGGAACCCTTCTTGAACGAATCTTTTTCTATGGAAAACTAAAACATCTTGGACTTGTAGAAACTTTTGCTAAGGCCTTTCAGGACAATCTATGGTTGTTTAAGGACCCTTTCATGCATTATATTAGTTATCAAGGAAAATCCATTCTCGCTTCAAAAGGGACGCCC